GTTCCTGTAGTTGAAGTGTTAGTCAGCGGCGGCTTTTCAAGCCGCAGGTCTTGGAGAGAAGCCAAGCAGGAACTGCTATGACTTATTTCGTAATTTTTCTTGGGGTGTGCTTTGTTTTAGGGGGGCTAGCAGTTGCTTCGAATCCGTCCCCTTACTATGGGGTTGTCGGTTTAGTGTTGGGATCTCTTGTAGGGTGTGGGTGATTGCTGAGTTTGGGTGTTTCTTTTATTTCGTTGGTGCTGTTTTTGGTGTATTTGGGTGGAATGTTGGTGGTCTTTGTATACTCTGTGTCTTTGGCGGCGGATCCTTTTCCGGAGGCTTGAGGGGACTGGCGGGTTATGGGGTACGGTATGGGGTTACTTTTGGTGTTTGCTGTTGGGGTGGTTGTGGGAGGTTTTGTGGAGTGTTGAAAGCCTGGTGTGGTTACTGTTGATTCGGGGGGAGTGCTCTCTATTCGGTTAGATTTTGGTGGAGTGGCTATGTTCTACTCTCATGGTGTGGGGATGTTTTTAGTGGGGGGTTGGGGGTTGCTGCTAACTCTGTTTGTGGTGTTAGAGTTAGTGCGGGGCTTGTCTCGTGGGGCTATTCGGGCAGTTAGGTTGGGGGGTTGGGGGTCAGAAAGTAGTTTAATTTGAAAAATGCCAGCTTTGGGAGTTGGTGATAGAGGTGTGAGCTCTCTCTTTCTGAGTGGGTGGGTGAACTCTAAGAAGGGGCGTGGTCTTCATTCTTTGGCTTACAAGGCCAATGTTTTTAGTAAACTATTAGAGTGTCTTAGAAGTTTAGTATTTTGTTCTCTAGAGCCCCAGTGGCGGGGAATAGGATGAGGAGGATTGTGAAGTAGGTGATGGAGGCTAATTGGCCGATGATGATGAAGGGGTGTTCTACTGGTTGGCTGCCTACTCAGGTTAGGATGAGGAGGTTGGCGACAAGAGTTCAGAATAGGAGTTGGGAGAGGGGCCGGAAGGCTAGGGTACGCTGTTTTGATTTGTGGAGGAGGGGGATTAGGAATAGGATTAGTACGGATGCTGCTAGGGCTAGTACTCCCCCTGGTTTGTTGGGGATGGATCGGAGGATGGCGTAGGCAAATAGGAAGTACCATTCTGGTTTAATATGGGGAGGGGTTACTAGGGGGTTTGCTGGGGTGAAGTTTTCTGGGTCTCCTAGGAGGTTGGGGGAGAATAGGGCTAGGGTTGTGAGTGGTAGGAGTATAAGCACGAAACCTAGGATGTCTTTTGTGGAGAAGTAAGGATGGAATGGGATTTTGTCGCAGTTTGATACGATTCCTAGGGGGTTGTTTGATCCTGATTCGTGCAGGAAGGTGAGGTGGACTATGGTGAGGCCTGCAATTATGAATGGGAGGAGGAAGTGGAGGGCAAAGAATCGTGTGAGTGTGGGGTTATCTACCGAGAACCCACCTCAGGCCCACTCTACTAGGGTCTGTCCGATGTAGGGGATGGCTGAGAATAGGTTGGTGATGACGGTAGCCCCTCAGAAGGATATTTGTCCTCATGGTAGGACATATCCTACGAAGGCAGTTGCTATTAGGGTGAGTAGGAGGATGACTCCGGTGTTTCAGGTTTCTTTGTATAGGTAGGATCCGTAGTAGAGACCGCGGCCAATGTGGAGGTAGATGCAGATGAAGAAGAATGAGGCACCGTTTGCATGCAGGTTGCGAATAAGTCAACCGTACTGTACGTTTCGGCATGTATGGGCGACGGATGAGAAGGCTAATGTTGTGTCTGCAGTGTAGTGTGTGGCTAGGAGTAGGCCGGTTAGGATCTGTGTTGTTAAGCAGATGCCTAGGAGGGATCCAAAGTTTCATCAGGCGGAGATGTTTGGGGGAGTGGGTAGGTCGATGAGGGAGTTGTTGATTGTTTTTAGTAGGGGGTGGGATTTTCGGAGGTTTGGGGCCATTAATTTTGGGTCTATATGTTGATAGGACAATTAGGATGGATAGGGCAAATGTTCCTAGGTATGTCTTGATTAGTCCGGTGTGTAGGGTGGTTGAGGTTTTGGTTGCTATGAGTTGCAGGTCGGCAAGTCCCTCGGGGCCTATCTTTTTATATCAGGATAGATCGATTAGGTGGGAGGCAATGTTTTGTCCGCTGCTTAGTAGGTTTGTGGAGTTAAGTCGGTGTGTTAGGGGGTTGAAGTAGCCTAGTGCGCTTGAAAAGTTTGAGAGGGTATTTTGTTTTGGTTGAGTTAGGGTGTGGGTTATGTTTGAGAGTTCTAGGGCTAGAATGATACCTAGGATTGTGAGGATGATCGCTGCGGTTTTTGTAGTTGTGGGTATGGTTATTGGGGGGGTTTTTGTAGGGATAAGGTAGGATGTAATGAGGAGGCCGGCTATGATGCTACCTAGGGCGAGGCGAGTGATTGGGTTGGTGACGGTTGGGTTGTTTTCGTTTATTGGGGAGGTTGTGGGGATGCGGGTAAATCCCGTTTGAACTAGGAGGGTTATGCGTAGGCTGTAGGTGGCGGTGAATGATGTGGCTAGGAGTGTGAGGAGGAGTGCCCAGGTGTTTAAGTAAGAGGTGTTTAGGTTTTCAATGATAAGGTCTTTTGAGTAGAATCCGGCTAGGAATGGGGTTCCTATTAGTGCTAAGTTGCCGATAGTTAGGCAGGAGGTGGTTGTTGGGAGTGTTTTTTGTAGGCCCCCTATTTTTCGGATATCTTGTTCTCCGTTTAGGCTGTGGATGATAGACCCTGAGCATAGGAATAGTATGGCTTTGAAGAAGGCATGTGTTGAGATGTGGAGGAAGGCTAGTTGTGGAAGGTTTAGTCCAATTGTTACTATTATTAGACCTAGTTGGCTGGATGTGGAGAAGGCGATGATTTTTTTAATGTCGTTTTGTGTAAGGGCACATGTGGCGGCGAAGAGTGTGGATAGGGCTCCTAAGCATAGGCATAGGGTAAGAGCAGTTTGGTTGTTGGTGAGTATTGGGTGGGTGCGGATGAGGAGGAAGATTCCGGCGACCACTATAGTACTTGAGTGGAGTAGGGCGGAGACTGGGGTTGGGCCTTCTATGGCTGCAGGTAGTCAGGGGTGTAGTCCGAATTGGGCTGATTTTCCTGTGGCGGCGAGAATGAGGCCTAGGAGGGGCAGGGTGGGGATTTGGGTGTTGGTAAAGGCTTGTTGGATTTCTCAGGTGTTTATGGAGGAAGCAAGTCAGGCTATGCTTAGGATAAGGCCGATGTCTCCGATTCGGTTGTAGAGTACAGCTTGGAGTGCGGCTGTGTTAGCGTCTGCTCGGCCTTGTCATCAGCCGATTAGTAGGAATGACATGATTCCTACGCCCTCTCAGCCAATGAATAGGAGGAATATGTTGTTGGCGATGGTTAGGGTTAGTATGGCGATTAGGAATATTAGGAGGTAGGAGTAGAATTTTATGAGGTATGGCTCTGAGTGTATGTATCATGCTGTGAATTGGAGGATGGATCATGTTACGAATAGTGCGATGGGGAAGAATAGTATGGAGTATTGGTCAATTTTGAAGCTGAGGGGGATTTTAAAGTTTATGATGAATTTTCATTCTCAGGTGGAGGTAATGCTTTCTGTGCCTGAGTAGAGGAATAGTGTTATTGGTATTAGGCTAATTAGGAAGGCAGTTTTAATGGTTCGTGTGATGGTGGTTGGAGAGTTTTGGAAGTTTTTTGATAGAAGGGGGAGTAGGGTGGGGGTTAGGATGACTGTTAGTGTGAGTAGTATTGAGGTGCTGAGAAGTAGTGTGGGTTCCATTACTTTTACTTGGATTTGCACCAAGATGAGTGGTTCCTAAGACCAGTGGATTGCTGTTATCCTTTAAAAGTAAGGGGGCTGAGGTTTTAGACTCAGATACAAGAATTAGCAGTTCTTGTTGGTTGAACCTCCCCTCGGCAGGTAAGAAGGTTTTAACTTCTATTTTTAGAGTCACGGTCTAATGTTTGGGTTGAAACTATACTTGCATGAGGGGAGTCCAGAGATGATTTCTGGTTTGAGGATTAAGAGTAGTATGGGGATAGTGTGGAGGGCTATTAGGAGGTGTTCTCGAGTGTTTGAGTTTTGGATGGATGTAATGTGGTTTGGTAGGATCCCTCGTTGGGTTGTTAGTATTATGAATAGGGTGTATGAGGCGGATGGGAGGGTTGCGATGCCAGTTAGGATGATTGTGGGTGTGGATCAGTTGAATAGTGCGATTATGATGGTTAGTTCTGCTATTAAGTTTGTGGTGGGGGGTAGGGCTATATTTGTAAGGTTGGCTAGGAGTCATCAGGTGGCTATGAGTGGTAGTAGGGGTTGGAGGCCTCGGGTGAGTAGTAAGATTCGGCTGTGTGTGCGTTCATAGTTTGTGTTAGCGAGGCAGAATAGTATGGAGGAGGTTAGGCCGTGAGAGGTTATAAGGATTATTGCTCCTGAGAATGATCAGTGGGTTTGGATTAGACTTGCAGCGATGACTAGGCCTATGTGGCTTACGGATGAGTAGGCGATGAGGGATTTTAGGTCAGTTTGACGTAAGCAGATTGAGCTAGTTATTAGTGCTCCTCATAGGGCTAGAGCAATAAATGGGTAGTGCAGGTGGTTTGAGAGAGGGTTTGTTAGGAGGGTGATTCGCATGATGCCATATCCTCCTAGTTTTAGAAGTAGAGCGGCAAGTAATATTGATCCTGCGATTGGGGCTTCTACGTGGGCTTTGGGTAGTCATAGGTGAAGGCCGTATAGAGGTGCTTTTACTATGAATGCTATTAGTAGGGCTAGGCCTGATAGAAGGTTGGTTCAGGAGGTTGTAAGGGTTGGGTGTGTGAGTTTTAGTATTGTTAGGTGAAGGGTACCAGTTTGGGTGTGTAGGAATAGGATTGTGATTAGTAGTGGTAGGGAGCTGATTAGGGTGTAGAATAGTAGGTAGGTACCTGCGCTTAGGCGTTCTGGTTGATTGCCTCATCGTGTGATTAGTACGAGGGTTGGGATAAGTGTGGCTTCGAATGAGATATAGAATAGTATTAATTCGGTGGTTGAGAATGCTAGGATGATGAATGGTTGGACTATTACTAAGGTTGTGATAAAGATTCGTTTTCGTGGTGAGGGTTCATGCTGGAGGTGATTTTGGCCCGCTAGGATCATAAGGGGAAGTAGTCAGCATGATAGAACTAGTAGGGGGGATGAGATTTGATCAATACCAGTTCATTGGGTTGTGTTTTTAAGTGGGTAGTATGTGGGAGATAGTCATTGTAGGCTGAGGGTAGCGATTAGTAGGCTGTGGGTGGTGGTGTTAGTCCATAGGAATTTTTGTGGGGATAGGAGGGTTGTGGGTAGGAGTATAATTGTTGGGAGGATAATTTTTAGCATTGTAGTAGGTTTAGGTTGTGTAAGTGGTCTGAGCCATGGGTTCGGGTGGAGGCTACTATTGCTAGGCCTGTACCAGCTTCGCAGGCTGAGAAGGTAAGTATGAGTATAGGTATTAAGGTGGAGGATATTGTTTGGTTTTCGATGGGTCAGATTGATAGGGCGATATATATAGATAATATTATGCTCTCCAGACATAGGTGGGCGGAGATTAGGTGTGTGCGATGGAATGCTAGTCCTAGGCTGCTTAGTGTGAAGGCTGAGTAAAAGCTTAGGTGTGAGAGGGACATGGAGAAAGTCATAGGGTTTGACTATGGTTTGTTGAGTCGAAATCAACTGTCTTGGTTAGACTAACTTTCTGTTTATTCTGCTCATTCTAGGCCGCCTTGTGTTCATTCGTAGATAAGTCCTAGGGTGAGCAGAAGGATGATGGTGGAAGCTCAGGTTAGGGTGGTGGTGGGGGATTGGAGTTGGATAGCTCATGGGAGGGGGAGTAGGAGTGCGATTTCTAGGTCGAAGAGTAGGAATAGGATTGCTACTGAGGAAGAAGCGGATGGAGAATGGGAGTCGAGCAGAACCGAGGGGGTCGAAGCCACATTCGTAGGGGGATAGTTTTTCAGAATCTGGGTTGGTTTGGGCTAGTCAGAAGTTTAGTGTAATTAGGAGCATACATAGTGCGAGGGATAGGGTTAGTATGAATGTAATTATGTTAATTGCTCTTCTCTGGGGTTTTACCAGATTTTAGAGATTGGAAGTCAATTGTAATTAGTATACTAGAAGAGCATGATCCTCATCAGTAGATTGTTATGTAGAGGAATAATCAGATGATGTCTACAAAGTGTCAGTATCAAGCTGCCGCTTCGAATCCGAAGTGGTGGTTGGATGTGAAGTGGAATTTGATTAGTCGTAGGAGGCAGACTGATAGGAATGATGAACCGATAATTACATGGAGACCATGGAATCCGGTTGCGACGAAGAAGGTTGAGCCATATACTCCATCGGCGATTGAGAATGGTGCTTCGTAGTATTCTATTGCTTGAAGGGCTGTAAAGTAGAATCCGAGTAAGATTGTGAGTGTTAGTGCGTGGATTGCCTGTTTTCGGTTACTCTCTGTGATGCTATGGTGTGCTCATGTGACGGTGACTCCTGATGCTAGGAGGATGGCTGTGTTTAGTAGAGGAACTTCAAGGGGATTGAGGGGTTTGATGCCTATTGGGGGTCATTGTCCGCCTAGCTCTGGGGTGGGTACTAGGCTGGAGTGGAAGAATGCTCAGAAGAAACCCAGGAAGAAGAATGCTTCGGATGTAATGAATAGGATTATTCCGTATCGCAGGCCTTTTTGAACTGTGGGTGTGCGATGGCCTTGGAATGTGCTTTCTCGTACGATATCTCGTCATCATTGGAGTATAACTAGGATTATGGAGAGTAGGCCTAGGCTTAAGAGTTGTAAGGAGTTGTGGTGGAATCACATGGCTAATCCGGAGGTTGTTAGTAGGGCAGCGGCTGCCCCGAAGATGGGCCATGGGCTTGGGTCTACTATGTGGTAAGAGTGTGCTTGGTGGGCCATTAAATGTTTTCTTGTAAGTATAGGCTTAATAGGAGGACGAAAACGTAGGCTTGGATTATGGCGACGGCTACTTCTAGAATGGTTAGTAGGAGTAGGATTAGTGTGGTTAGGGCTGATACTGTAGGTAAGATTGGGAGTAGGGCGGTGGTAGCTGTGGAGATGAGTTGAATGAGTAGGTGGCCTGCTGTGAGGTTTGCTGTTAGGCGGACGCCTAGAGCTAGTGGACGGATGAGTAGGCTGGTTGTTTCAATTATGATTAGGGCGGGGATGAGTAGTGTGGGGGTTCCTTCGAGGAGTAAATGTCCTAGGGACATTGAGGGCTGGTTTCGTAGGCCTGTGAGTAGGGTGGCGAGTCAGAGGGGGAAGGCTAGTGCTATATTTATTGATAGTTGTGTGGTTGGAGTGAAGGTGTAGGGTAGTAGGCCTAGCAGGTTAATTGTTAGGAGGAATATTATTAGTGATGTGAGGATTAGAGCCCATTTGTGGCCTGCTTTGTTTAGTGGTATTATCAGTTGTTTGGTGATCAGGTGGAGGAGCCATAGTTGAAGGGTTGAGAGGCGGTTTGTAATTCATCGGTTGTTGGGTGAGGGGAGTAGTAAGGCGGGGAATAGTGTTGCTAGTAGAATTAGGGGGATCCCTAGGAGGCATGGGCTTGTGAATTGGTCAAAGAAACTTAGGTTCATGGTCAGGCTCAGGGGGTGGTCTTAGGGGTTACTTTAGGTTTGGTGGAGGGAGGGTTGGTAGTGGTGAATGATAGTAGTTTGGGTTGGATAATTAGTGAGAAGACACTTCAGGATATGAGTAGGATAAAGAATCATGGGTTTGGGTTGAGTTGAGGCATATCATTAAGGAGGGTAGTGGGTCCTCTGTCGCTAGCTTAAAAGGCTAGCGCTGTTACATAGCTTCTTAATGATTAGGATGATATTAGTGATGATCAGTTCTCAAAGTGAGAAAGAGGAGCAGATTCTACTACGATTGGTATGTAGCTGTGGTTGGCACCGCAGATTTCTGAGCATTGGCCGTAGAAGATTCCTGGTCGGGTTGTGATGAATGAGGTTTGGTTTAGTCGTCCTGGGATTGCGTCTGTTTTTACTCCTAGAGTGGGGATTGCTCATGAGTGGAGGACGTCACTGGCTGTGATGATGATGCGGATGAGGGATTCTATAGGGATAACAACTCGATGGTCAACTTCTAGTAGTCGGAAGTGTCCTTGTGGTAGTTCTGCTGTGGGGATTATGTAAGAGTCAAATGTTAGGTCTTTGAAATCTGTGTACTCATAGGTTCAGTATCATTGGTGTCCGATTGCTTTTAGTGTCAGGTCGGGTTCGTCGATCTCGTCTATTATATAGAGGATCTGTAAGGATGGGAGGGCAAGTAGGATGAGGACAATTGCTGGTAGGATGGTTCAGATTAGTTCTACTTCTTGGGCGTCAACGGTGTTTGAGGATAATTTTTCTATCAGTATAAGTGCGAGGAGGTATAGGACTAGGCTGCAGATGGCTAGTGCGACTATTAGGGCATGGTCGTGGAATTCTACGAGTTCTTCTATAATGGGGGATGAGGCGTCTTGAAATCCGAGTTGGGAGTGGTTGGCCATGTGGGGTGTATGGGGATTTCACCCATGATTTAGTCTTGACAAGGCTATGTAATGAGTTTACTAACACTCCATAAGAAAGAAGCATAAGTGGTTTAATGCGGCTGGCTTGAAACCAGTGTACGAGGGTTCGATTCCTTCCTTTCTTGTACTTGGACAAAGGCTGGTTCTTCAAAGGTATGATATGGAGGGGGGCAGCCGTGGATTCATTCAACGTTAGTGGCTGTTAGTTCAGGTTGTAGGACTTTTCGTTTTGTTGCGAAGGCTTCCCAAATTATGAATATTAGTATGATTACTGCTGTTATTGAGATGAGTGAGCCGATGGAAGATATGGTATTTCATAGAGTGTAAGCGTCTGGGTAGTCGGAATATCGTCGTGGCATGCCGGCTAGTCCTAGGAAGTGTTGTGGGAAGAAGGTTAGATTTACGCCTGAAAATATTACTCCGAAATGAGCCTTAGCTCATGTAGGGTGCAGTGTATATCCTGTGAATAGAGGGAATCAGTGGGTGAAGCCCGCCAGGATTGCAAAAACTGCCCCTATGGATAAGACGTAGTGGAAGTGGGCGACTACGTAGTAGGTGTCGTGTAGGGCGATAGCTAGTGAGGAGTTTGCTAATACGATTCCTGTTAGCCCTCCGATGGTGAACAGGAAGATGAAGCCTAGGGCTCATAGTATTGGGGGGTCTCATTTGATAGTTCCTCCGTGTAGTGTGGCCAGTCAGCTAAAGACTTTGATGCCAGTTGGAATTGCAATGATTATAGTGGCGGATGTGAAGTATGCTCGGGTGTCTACGTCTATTCCTACTGTAAATATATGGTGAGCTCATACGATGAAGCCTAAGAATCCAATTGATAGTATGGCTCATACTATGCCTATATAGCCAAATGGTTCCTTTTTACCCGCGTAGTAGGCTACTACGTGGGAGATGATTCCGAATCCTGGTAGGATTAGAATATAGACTTCTGGGTGGCCGAAGAATCAGAATAGGTGTTGATAGAGGACTGGGTCGCCACCTCCGGCAGGGTCAAAGAATGTGGTGTTTAGGTTTCGATCAGTTAGTAGTATTGTAATACCTGCAGCGAGAACTGGGAGTGAAAGTAGGAGTAGAACAGCGGTGATTAGGACGGATCATACGAATAGGGGAGTTTGGTATTGTGATAGGGTTGGAGGTTTTATGTTGATGGCAGTTGTAATGAAGTTGATTGCCCCTAGGATGGAAGATACCCCTGCTAAGTGAAGGGAGAAGATGGCTAGGTCAACTGAGGCTCCGGCATGGGCTAGGTTGCCAGCTAAGGGTGGGTAGACTGTTCAGCCCGTGCCTGCTCCTGCTTCGACTGTGGATGAGGCTAGTAGGAGTATAAATGATGGTGGAAGGAGTCAGAAGCTTATGTTGTTTATGCGTGGGAATGCTATGTCGGGGGCACCAATTATGAGGGGTACTAGTCAGTTTCCGAATCCTCCAATTATGATTGGTATGACTATGAAGAAGATTATTACGAAGGCATGAGCGGTGACAATCACATTATAGATCTGGTCGTCTCCTAGGAGCGTTCCTGGCTGGCCAAGTTCAGCTCGGATAAGGAGGCTGAGGGCGGTTCCAATTATACCGGCTCATGCTCCGAAGATTTGGTATAGAGTACCGATGTCTTTGTGGTTGGTTGAGAATAATCATCGAGTAATGAAGGTCACAGGTAAGATGGCTGAGTGTTATTAAGCGTTAGGCTGTAGTCCTTTTTACAGGGGTTTAATTCCCCTTCTTACCGGCCCTGTGGTGAAGTTCATGTTGAGTTGCAAGCTCATTGATGTACATTAAAAGTGTGCCAGGGTCTGTCTAGACGGAAGCCTGTTGGGTTTGGGCATCTAGCTGTTAACTGGAATTTTGCGGGATCGAGGCCCGCCTGTCTAGGGTTTGTGGGAAGGCCCTAGCTTAGTTAAAGCGTCTGAGTTGCATTCAGGAGATGCAGGTTAATGTCTTGCGGGTCTTATCAGAAACTAAGAGGGTTTAACTCTTGTTTAAGGCTTTGAAGGCCTTCGGTTTAATGGTGATCCTAAGTTTCTAGATGGTGGTCAGGATTATGGGGGATAGTGGTAGTAGTAGGGTTGATGTTGTGGCTAGGATGGCGATTATGGTGCTGGTAGGCTTGTTAATATGCCATTGTTTCATGTGGTTTGTTGAGTTTGGGGGAAGTGTAACTGTGGAGTAGTATGCGAGGCGGAGGTAGAAGAATAGGCTCAGTAGAGAGAGTATCGCGATGATTGTAGCTGCTGTGGTTAATTCTTGTTTAGTGAGTTCTTGGATGATAAGTCATTTAGGTAGGAAACCTGTTAGTGGGGGAAGTCCTGCTAGGGATAGTAGTGTTAGTATTAGGGTTGCGTTTAGAGCAGGGATTTTTGTCCATGAGGTTATTATTGTGGACAATTTTAGTGCCTTGGTTTTGTTTAAGGTGAGGAATACAGTTGCAGTAATTAGGGAGTAAAGGTAGAAGGTTAGTAGTGTGAGCTTTGGGTTGTAGATTATAATGATGGTCATTCAACCAAGGTGGGAGATGGAGGAGAAGGCTAGGATTTTTCGTAACTGTGTTTGGTTTAGTCCTATTCATCCGCCCAGGGCGGCTGAGGCGATAGCCATGGTGGAGAGTAGTGTTGGGTTTAAAGAATGGGATGTTATAAGGAGGATAGTGATTGGGGGAAGTTTTATTACGGTAGATAGGAGTAAGGCCGTAGTTAAAGTCGATCCTTGGAGGACTTCTGGGAATCAGAAGTGAAAGGGTACTAGTCCGAGTTTTATTGCGATTGCGGTTGTTAGTAACAGGCAAGGTGTTGGGTGATTTAGTTGGGTGATGTCTCATTGTCCTGTGAATCATGCATTTATTAGGCTTGAGAAGAGGACTAGTGCTGAGGCAGCTGCTTGTACGAGGAAATATTTGATTGTAGCTTCGATGGCTCGAGGGTGGTGGGATTTTGAGATAAGGGGGATAATGGCAAGGGTGTTAATTTCTAATCCTGTTCAGGCTATTATTCAATGGTTGCTTGAAATTGTGATGGTAGTTCCTAGTAGTAGGCTTATTGATGATAGTAGTTTTGCATGGGGGTTCATTAGTAGAGGAAGGGGTTGAACCATCATTTTCGGGGTATGGGCCCGATAGCTTTGTTAGCTTACTCTACTAGGAAATAATATAAAGGAAGTATAGAGAGTTTTGATCTCTCTTGTGTAGGTTCGATTCCTGCTTTTCTAAGTTTTGTGGTAGGAAATGAGAGGACTGGTATACCTCTATGTTCACTTTATCATAGTGATCCTTGATGTTCGGGCACATTTCCTTGGTTTCTTAGGAAGGGAGGGATACCTGCGTAGGAGATTGGTATGCTGGTGTGTCAGAGGCATAGTGCTAGTGTTAGTGGGAGGAAGTTTTTTCATAGTAAGTGTATTAATTGGTCATAGCGGAATCGAGGATATGAGGCCCGAATTCATAGGAAGCCGGAGGAGAGAAGCAGTACTTTTGTGGCGAGGGTAATTGAGAATAGCTCAGGGGGGAGGTTAAGTGGGCTGGGGTTTAGGAATAAGATGGTGGTTAGTGTATTTATTAGTATAATGTTAGCATATTCGGCTAGGAAGAATAAGGCGAATGGTCCGGCGGCATATTCTACATTAAAGCCGGAAACTAGCTCGGACTCTCCTTCTGTAAGATCAAGTGGGGCGCGGTTTGTTTCTGCAAGTGTGGAGATGTACCATATTATTGCAAGAGGTCAGGATGAGAAGATTAGGTAAAGTGGTTCTTGGGTAGTGGCTAGGGTGTTTAGGGTGTAGTTGCCGCTTAGTAGGATGATGGACAAGAGGATAATGGCTAATGTTACTTCATAGGAGATGGTTTGTGCTACTGCTCGTAGTGCTCCGATTAGGGCATATTTTGAGTTGGAAGCCCATCCAGATCATAGGATTGAGTAAACTGCCAGGCTAGACATGGCTAGAAGAAAAAGAAGGCCCAGGTTTAAATCGGCAAGAGGGAAGGGGAGGGGGAGGGGGGTTCAGATTGTAATTGCCAGGAGGAGAGCTAGTATGGGAGTAATGGTGAAGAGAAGGGGGGAGGAGGTGGAGGGGCGGATGGGTTCTTTGATGAATAGTTTTACCCCATCTGCTACTGGTTGTAGTAAGCCGAAGGGGCCCACAATGTTTGGGCCTTTACGGGATTGTATGTAGCTTAGGACTTTTCGCTCGATTAAGGTTAGAAAGGCGACTGCGAGTAGGATTGGGATAGCATAGGATAGGGACATGATAAGGTAGGTTACGGCAGGGGATCAGGTCATGGGTTTGGGGCTAGGGAGAGGATTTGAACCTCTGGGTAAAGGGCTTAAGCCTTTTGCATTTGCCGGGCTCTGCCACACTAGCTTGGCCCTTATCTAGGGCATAAGGGTTAGGGCGTTCCCTTGGTAATTTAGTTGGGTTCATTACTTATGGGGGAGGCGTACTTGTGGCATTGGCCTCACTTTCCCGGTCCTTTCGTACTGGGGGAAGTTCGTCATAGATAGAAACCGACCTGGATTGCTCCGGTCCGAACTCAGATCACGTAGGACTGTTAATCGTTGAACAAACGAACCCTTAATAGCGGCTGCACCATTAGGATGTCCTGATCCAACATCGAGGTCGTAAACCTCCCTGTCGATATGGGCTCTTGAAGGAGATTGCGCTGTTATCCCTGGGGTAGCTTGGTTCATTAATCAATTGTATTGGGTCTGGTTGCTGTTAGCACGTGGAGGTGTTGCTCTAGGTTAAGAGGTGTGGTCTTGTTTTTGGAGGATTTGTTTTTCTCCAAGGTCGCCCCAACCGAAAAATGTGGGCCAGTATTTGAGAGTAGTGGGCCTAGTAGGTTTAGGGTTGTTTGTGGAGTGGCCGATGATTTTAAAGTTCCACAGGGTCTTCTCGTCTTATGTGGTTATTCTTGCTTTTGCACAAGGGGATCAATTTCACTGATTATCTGTGGGAGACAGTTAGGACCTCGTTTAGCCATTCATACAAGTCTCGATTTATGGGACAATTGATTGCGCTACCTTCGCACGGTTAGGATACCGCGGCCGTTGAACGTATGTCACTGGGCAGGCATCACCTTCAATACTTGGTCGGCTGAAGGCTATGTTTTTGGTAAACAGTCGGGCCCTGGGTTTGCCTAGTTCCTTCTACAGATTTTAATCTTTCTTAATGGGCGCTCCAATGTCGGGGTAACAGGGTAAGGTTAATATTCTGGCTTGTTAGGATTGCAGTATTAGTTGGTCTGTTAATAATTGGGGAAAAATGTAAGTTTGCGCTTGAGAGGAGAAGGGCTCCAAGTTACTTATTTTAGCATTAATTCTCCTATAGGCATAGGTTAGCCCGTTAGGGGTAAGGGAGTCATGAGGTTTTTGGATTTTTGGGTAGTCAGCTTTGACGCACTCTTTGTTGATGGCTGCTTTAAGGCCTACAGGGTTGCAGGTTGGGGAAAATTTATCCGCTAGGGGAGGTTGTATCCTTTTTTAAAGGGGCTGTACCTCCTTTAAATTGCTCTTAACTTTCCACGTTAAGGGGTGATTGGTTGAAGTTCATTGATGGGGAGAAGGTTAAGGTAGAACTTAGATTCATTTCACGGGCAACCAGCTATCACCCAGCTCGGTTGGCTTTTCACCTCTACTAACAGGTCATCCCACTCTTTTGCAACAGAGACGGGTTCGCTCAGAATAGCTGCCTGTAAGTAGCTCGCTTGGGTTTCGGGGGGGCAAGCTTAAGTTCGTTTTGCTTGGTTGTTCTTGCTAAATCATGATGCAAAAGGTACAAGGGTTTATCTTTGCTATTTATTGCTTGTGTTTTCATTATTATTTCATCTTTCCCTTACGGTACAGCTTTCTATTGCGCCAGTAGGTTGGTCTTTTCTATCGCCTATACTAAGTTTTGATAATGCTTTAGTTCGAGGATCGGGTGAATTTTTTAGGTGTGATGTTGTGCGTGATTGGGCTAGATTTAGGCTCAAGGCGATCTGTTGAGTGTAGATATCTTTCAGGTGTAAGCTGAGCGCTTTATCTTATAGCTACGCCTTGATGTGCTAAGTGCACCTTCCGGTACACTTACCTTGTTACGACTTACCTCATCTTTGGCTTGATGTAGTATTAATTATTGGGATTAGCAGCTTATGAAGAGGGTGACGGGCGGTATGTACGTGCCCCAGAGCCAGTTTAAAACAGGCTTTATTATCCTGTTTTACTACTAAATCCGCCTTCCGGGGGTGGTTTCACACCCCCTTCCGTGGGTTTTCTAGTTTAGAAAATGTAGCCCATTTCTTCCGCTCCATAGGCTATACCTTGACCTGTCTTGTTAGCGTGGTTGGGGCTGTTGTGTTCACTGTTGCACTTTCAGGGGAGGTGAGCTGGCGACGGCGGTATGTAGGCTGTTCTGGCGAGGAGCGGTTAGGTGCATCGTGGGTTATCGATTATAGAACAGGCTCCTCTAGGTGGGTTTGGGGCACCGCCAAGTCCTTAGAGTTTCAAGCGTTTGTGCTCGTAGTTCTCGGGCGGATACTTTGGTGGGCTAAGTATCAAGATTTAGGGCTAAGCATAGTAGGGTATCTAATCCCAGTTTGTGCCTTAGCTTTCGTGGGGTTTATTAATCGTAGGTACTAGGATCGTCTTCAGGGTGGTCTTAAGTGCAGCTTGGGCTTATGACAGCTCAGTTGCATTTTGATCCTAGCTGGCATGATAACGTGCTGCCACTCTTTACGCCGTGTTACAGTTAATTTGGGTCTCTTGTGTGACCGCGGTGGCTGGCACAAGATTTACCAACCCTAGGAGTTGCTATAACTAAGTCAAGTTTACACTTATTGCTTAATGTTAATTACTGCTGAGTGCCCGTGGGGGTGTGGCTAAGCAAGGCGTCTTGGGCTACCACTCTGGGTGTGCCTGATACCCGCTCCTCTGTCCATCTAGCGGTGGGGAAAGGGCATTTACACTGGGGCGCGGATACTTGCATGTATATATCTAGCAACAATTAACGGTAAGGTTAGGACTAAGTCTTTTGTCCTTGGGAATGTGGGCATCCATCTTGGCATCTTCAGTGCCGTGCTTTGGTGTAAGCTACAGGGACGTTGTTTGTTGTTTATTGTCTAGTTTATTGTTTGTTGTTTATTGTTTGTTGTTTATTGTTTGTTGTTTATTGTTTGTTGTTTATTGTTTGTTGTTTATTGTTTAGTTTATTGTTTGTTGTTTATTGTTTAGTTTATTGTTTGTTGTTTGTTGTTTGTTGTTTATTGTTTGTTGTTTATTGTTTAGTTTATTGTTTGTTGTTTATTGTTTAGTTTATTGTTTGTTGTTTATTGTTTGTTGTTTATTGTTTGTTGTTTATTGTTTGTTGTTTATTGTTTGTTGTTTATTGTTTGTTGTTTATTGTTTAGTTTATTGTTTGTTGTTTATTGTTTAGTTTATTGTTTGTTGTTTATTGTTTGTTGTTTATTGTTTGTTGTTTATTGTTTGTTGTTTATTGTTTGTTGTTTATTGTTTGTTGTTTATTGTTTGTTGTTTATTGTTTGTTGTTTATTGTTTGTTGTTTGTTGTTGTTTGTTGTTTGTTGTTTATTGTGTAGGGTTTAGATATTGGTTGATGGGGGTTGTAGGGTTGATTGCATTGAGCGTGGCGTTTAATTTTTGTATGGGGTGGTGGGTAGTGGAAGTTTGTACGTTTAATTTATTTTTGGTGGGATTTTGGGGGTTGAAGGTAAAGGCTATAGGGATACAGTTCATGAAGGGTATAGTATATTTTTAATGAAATTTTAGTGCTTTAAAGCAGTAAAGGTAACGTAAAGATATAAGGATACAGTTCATGAAGGGTATAGTATATTTTTAATGAAATTTTAGTGCTTTAAAGCAGTAAAGGTAACGTAAAGATATAAGGATACAGTTCATGAAGGGTATAGTATATTTTTAATGAAATTTTAGTGCTTTAAAGCAGTAAAGGTAACGTAAAGATATAAGGATACAGTTCATGAAGGGTATAGTATATTTTTAATGAAATTTTAGTGCTTTAAAGCAGTAAAGGTAACGTAAAGATATAAGGATACAGTTCATGAAGGGTATAGTATATTTTTAATGAAATTTTAGTGCTTTAAGGTAATGTAAGATATACGAATATGATTCGTAAAAATTTTTTGATATGATCGCTAAATTTTTAGTTGAAAGTTACCTAGTTTTGTTTTGGAACTCAAAGAAAATTAGAGGAAGTAAAATAAGTAGAATATGGAAAAAAATATGTCCAACAAGCATTCATCAAATAACACCATGTTAGGGGTTAGTGGACACACCAACAACCAAATGGAAAACAAAGTGCACAGTGTAAAAATGATTCCACAAATACTCCAACCGTCTCATCCAGTGACGCCTGACCACGAATAATAGGCCGATGACGCGTCTGTATGCTCACGTCTTCGATGGCTGCGCCGCGGTGCACCGGAGGGCAGCCTGAAGAAGTTTAGAAGAAGAAAATTACTAGAGGCGCCCCAGGCAATCCAGATGCCGCGATCACGGGTGAGAAGCAGACAAGCATCAACCAAATGACTCTGTGAAGAGGACCGAGTGCTAAGTAAACCGAGGCATGGCCCTGACCGAGGAACCAGAGGCGCAAAAGCGCAAGTTGGGCTAGGGTGTAGGGGGAATGAATGGTCCTGAAGCTAGTAACGTAGAGCCTTATATGCGGCGGGTTGCTGATTTCACGTGAGAAGACCGACTAATAAATAACCTGGTACTTCAGATACCGGCACATCAGGAGATAGTCGCACTGCTATGGCCAGTTACCATTCACCTATCAGTGCTTAAGCACTGCCGTATCCTAACTCCAGAGTATATGTACAACCCACCTCAACCATGGTTTTAGTGCAGGTTACGTTACTGTTCCTAAATTCATTACAGAGTTAATCCTCTGAGTAGAACAGTGGAGAGTTAAAGTTCTGCCTCCAGTACAGTACATGGACTTAGTACATGCATATAAATGTATACCTAGCATCGTTAAGTAAAATGAGGCATATAGACCAATGCATGCCCATACATAGAGCTTGCTGAAGCAGTTGAGATGTATGGGGGGGGAAGGGGGGGG